GTCAACGTAGCTTAAGTCTAAAGCGAGGCACTGAAAATGCCTAAACGAATCCTAATGATTCCGCAGACACACAGGTCTGGTCCTAGCCTTACTATTAATTTATAACAAAATTACACATGCAAGTATCAGCATACCAGTGAGAATGCCCTCTAACTCTTATAGATCAAAAGGAGCAAGCATCAAGTACACACAACCCTTGCGGTAGCTCATAACGCTTTGCTCAACCACACCCCCACGGGATACAGCAGTGATAAAAATTAAGCAATAAGCGAAAGCTTGACTAAGTTATGTTATCATAAGGGTTGGTAAATTTCGTGCCAGCAACCGCGGTCATACGATTAACCCAAATTAATAGTTATCGGCGTAAAGCGTGTTTAAGATATCCAAACAATAGAGTTAAACCTTTACTACGCTGTAAAAAGCCTTAGTAAAACCATAAACCCTTCAACGAAAGTGACTCTAATTTATCTGACTACACGATAGCTAGGGCCCAAACTGGGATTAGATACCCCACTATGCCTAGCCCTAAACTAAAACAGTTCACAAACAAAACTGTTCGCCAGAGTACTACTAGCAACAGCTTAAAACTCAAGGGACTTGGCGGTGCTTTACATCCTTCTAGAGGAGCCTGTTCTATAATCGATAAACCCCGATATACCTCACCACCCCTTGCTAATACAGCCTATATACCGCCATCTTCAGCAGACCCTAATAAGGCACCACAGTGAGCACAATAATATACATAAAAACGTTAGGTCAAGGTGTAGCTTATGGGGTGGGAAGAAATGGGCTACATTTTCTAATAAAGAACATATACAAAAAACTTAATGAAACAATTTAAGACTAAGGTGGATTTAGTAGTAAGCTAAAAATAGAGAGTTTAGCTGAACCAGGCCATAAAGCACGCACACACCGCCCGTCACCCTCTTCAATTATAAACGCCGCAAAACCAAAACACATTAATTCAGTAGCAACTATATAAGAAGAGACAAGTCGTAACAAGGTAAACATACTGGAAAGTGTGTTTGGATAACCAAAGTGTAGCTTACAACCAAAGCATCCGGCTTACACCCAGAAGACTTCAGATAAACTGACCACTTTGAACCAGACCTAGCCCTAAACCCACAACAACACTACTATCACACAGCAATAAATCAAAACATTTACCAAATACTAACTAAAGTATAGGAGATAGAAATTTTACTAAGGCGCTATAGAAAAAGTACCGCAAGGGAAAGATGAAAGATCACCTAATAGTAAAAAACAGCAAAGACTAATACTTTTACCTTTTGCATAATGAATTAACTAGACTAACCTTGGCAAAGAGAACTTTAGTCAAATACCCCGAAACCAGACGAGCTACTTATGGACAGCAATTAGTGCCAACTCATCTATGTTGCAAAATAGTGAGAAGATCTGTAAGTAGAGGTGAAAGACCAACCGAGCCTGGTGATAGCTGGTTGCCCAGAACAGAATTTTAGTTCGACTTAAAACTTATCTCAAGAACCACTTCTTAGTCCCAATATAAGTTTTAAATATACTCAATAGAGGTACAGCTCTATTGAAACAGGCATTAAACCTGCACAGGAGAGTAAGCCATATAAAGCACTTACATAGTTGGCCTAAAAGCAGCCATCAATAAAGAAAGCGTTAAAGCTCAACAACAAAACAATCACAAATACCAAAAACCACTGCCACCTCCCAATATAACACTGGGCCAATCTATATAAATAGAAGAGATAATGTTAATATAAGTAACAAGAATATTTTCTCCGTGCATAAGTGTATATCAGACCGGATAAACCACTGATAGTTAACAACCAGGCACCAAACCACCACTAAACAATAACAATGCCACACACCTTGTTAATCCAACACAGGTATGCATAAATAACGGAAAGATTTAAAGGAATAGAAGGAACTCGGCAAACACGAATCCCGCCTGTTTACCAAAAACATCACCTCTAGCATTACAATTATTAGAGGCACCGCCTGCCCAGTGACACACGTTAAACGGCCGCGGTACCCTGACCGTGCAAAGGTAGCATAATCACTTGTTCTCTAATTAAGGACCCGTATGAATGGCTAAACGAGGTTTCTACTGTCTCCTATTCCCTATCAGTAAAATTGACCTTCCCGTGAAGAGGCGGGAATAACCCTATAAGACGAGAAGACCCTGTGGAGCTTAAATTAACTAGATCAGCAATATCAACATACTCATCAACAGATATAAAACAAAATGATATGAGCTATTAATTTTGGTTGGGGTGACCTCGGAGCACAACAAAACCTCCGAATGACAGCGCCAAGACCAACCGGTCGAAGCCCATAACGAAACCAATTGATCCAAAGATTGACCAACGAAACCAGTTACCCCAGGGATAACAGCGCAATCCTATTCCAGAGCCCATATCAACAATAGGGTTTACGACCTCGATGTTGGATCAGGACATCCAAATGGTGCAGCCGCTATTAAAGGTTCGTTTGTTCAACGATTAAAGTCCTACGTGATCTGAGTTCAGACCGGAGCAATCCAGGTCGGTTTCTATCTATAATCAATTTCTCCCAGTACGAAAGGACAAGAGAAATAAGGCCAACTTAACAAAAGCGCCTTGAATCAAAATAGATGAAATAATCTCAACCTAACACATTACATAAACATTAGTCCTAAACCAGGACCTAGTTAAGATGGCAGAGACAGGTAATTGCATAAGACTTAAACCTTTATCACCAGAGGTTCAAATCCTCTTCTTAACATAATGCATTTAATCAATGTTCTATGTCTAATTATTCCAATTCTCCTTGCAGTAGCCTTCCTAACATTATTAGAACGAAAAATCCTAGGCTACATGCAACTACGTAAAGGCCCCAACATCGTAGGACCATATGGACTACTACAACCAATCGCAGACGCCATTAAACTATTCATCAAAGAACCGCTACGACCAGCCACATCATCAAAACTCATATTTACCTTAGCTCCCACGCTAGCACTAACCCTCGCGCTTTCACTTTGAATTCCCATCCCAATACCTTACCCACTAATCAATCTAAACTTAGGAGTACTATTCATTTTGGCCATATCAAGCCTAGCAGTTTATTCAATCCTATGATCAGGATGAGCATCAAACTCCAAATACGCTCTCATCGGAGCCCTCCGAGCAGTAGCACAGACAATCTCCTACGAAGTAACCCTTGCTATCATCTTACTATCAATCATGATAACAAATGGCTCATTCACTCTATCTGCCCTAACAACAACACAAGAACACATATGACTTATCTTTCCCCTCTGACCACTAGCAATAATATGATTTATCTCCACACTAGCAGAAACCAATCGAGCCCCCTTCGACCTAACAGAAGGTGAGTCAGAACTAGTGTCCGGATTCAACGTCGAATATGCAGCAGGACCATTTGCCCTATTCTTTTTAGCTGAATACGCCAACATCATCATAATAAATGCACTAACAGCTATCTTATTTTTTGGAGCCCTACACAACCCAATATTCCCAGAACTACATACCCTAAACTTAATCACAAAAACCCTAATTCTTACTATAATATTTCTATGAGTACGAGCATCCTACCCACGATTCCGCTATGACCAACTAATGCACCTCCTATGAAAAAGCTTTCTCCCACTTACATTAGCACTATGCATGCTCCATGTTTCAGCCCCAGCAACATTCGCAGGCGTACCCCCACACATATAGGAATATGTCTGATAAAAGAATTACTTTGATAGAGTAAATCATAGAGGTTTAAACCCTCTTATTCCTAGAGTCGCAGGAATTGAACCTCCACTTGAGAACTCAAAAATCTCCGTGCTACCATATTACACCACACTCTAAGTAAGGTCAGCTAATAAAGCTATCGGGCCCATACCCCGAAAATGTAGGCTCAAAACCTTCCCGTACTAATAAACCCCTTAATTTTTATTATCATCATATCTACCCTAATCTTAGGAACAGTAATTACCATAGTTAGCTCCCATTGGTTATTAATCTGAATAGGTCTAGAAATAAACATATTTTCAATAATCCCCATTATCATAATAAAATCACACCCTCGATCAACAGAAGCTGCCACCAAATACTTCATAACACAAGCAACAGCATCCATACTTCTAATAATAGGCGTAATCATCAACTTATACTACTCAGGACAATGAACAATTATAAATTCACTTAACCCAATCACATCGTACATAATAACTATTGCACTAGCCATAAAACTAGGACTAGCCCCATTCCACTTCTGAGTGCCAGAAGTAACGCAAGGTACCCAACTAACATCAGGAATAATTCTTCTCACATGACAAAAAGTAGCCCCAATAACAATTCTTTACCAAATTCACTCATCCCTAAACCTAAATCTAATGCTAACCCTAGCTACCCTTTCAATCCTAATCGGAGGGTGAGGAGGACTAAATCAAACACAACTACGAAAAATTATAGCATACTCATCCATTGCACACATAGGATGAATAACAGCAATCATTATATACAATACATCACTAATAGTGCTAAACCTAGTAATCTACCTAATAATAACAATCACAATATTTGCGCTCTTTATCAACTCAACAACAACAACTACACTATCTCTATCACTTACATGAAACAGTACACCAGTCTTAACAACAATACTCCTAACAACCTTGCTGTCACTAGGAGGCCTTCCTCCACTATCAGGCTTCGCACCAAAATGAATAATTATCCAAGAAATGACAAAGAACAACATACTCTTACTACCAACAGCAATAGCCATTCTGGCACTGCTAAACCTCTACTTCTACATACGACTTATTTACTCAACATCACTTACAATGTTCCCAACGACTAACAACAACAAAATAAAATGAAAATACAAAACGCAAAATTTCATCCCCCTATCACCAACACTAATTACACTATCCACAATACTCATCCCCCTCACACCAATAATATTAATCTTAAACTAGGGATTTAGGTTAAACAAGACCAAGAGCCTTCAAAGCCCTTAGCAAGTAGAAATTACTTAATCCCTGACGTAAGGACTGCAAGATCTAATCCCACATCTCCTGAACGCAAATCAGACACTTTAATTAAGCTAAATCCTCTCTAGACTGGTGGGCTCCAACCCCACGAAATTTTAGTTAACAGCTAAATACCATAACCATCTGGCTTCAATCTATCCCCGCCTTAATAAAAGCCAGAGAAACTATAAAGCCCTGGCAGAGTTTACAGCTGCTTCTCTGAACTTGCAATTCAAATAGTATTCAAGGCTTATTTAATGGTAAAAAAAGGACTTCACCTTTGTCTTTAGATTTACAGTCTAATGCTTACTCAGCCATTTTACCTATGTTCATCACCCGTTGACTATTTTCAACAAACCACAAAGATATTGGAACTCTATATTTACTATTCGGCGCCTGAGCTGGAATAGTAGGCACCGCCCTAAGTCTACTAATTCGTGCCGAACTAGGCCAACCAGGCACATTATTAGGAGATGACCAAATTTATAATGTAATCGTCACTGCCCATGCGTTCATCATAATTTTCTTTATAGTAATACCAATTATAATTGGAGGTTTCGGAAACTGACTAGTCCCATTAATAATTGGTGCACCCGATATAGCCTTCCCACGAATAAATAACATAAGCTTCTGACTACTACCCCCCTCATTCCTACTCCTACTAGCCTCCTCTATAGTAGAAGCTGGAGCAGGGACAGGTTGAACAGTCTATCCACCACTAGCAGGAAACCTAGCCCATGCGGGAGCATCTGTAGACCTAACAATTTTCTCCCTCCACCTTGCAGGAATCTCATCCATCCTGGGAGCTATCAACTTCATTACTACTATCATCAACATAAAACCCCCTGCAATAACACAATATCAAACCCCCTTATTCGTATGATCAGTACTAGTAACAGCAGTTCTACTACTGCTTTCTCTTCCAGTCCTAGCCGCTGGCATTACTATACTCCTAACAGACCGAAACCTTAATACCACATTCTTCGACCCAGCAGGAGGAGGAGACCCAATTCTCTATCAACATCTATTCTGATTCTTTGGTCACCCAGAAGTCTATATCCTTATCTTACCAGGATTTGGCATAATTTCACACATTGTCACATATTATTCAGGAAAAAAAGAACCATTCGGTTACATAGGCATAGTTTGAGCCATAATATCCATTGGTTTCCTAGGGTTTATTGTATGAGCCCACCACATATTCACAGTAGGAATAGACGTAGACACACGAGCCTATTTCACATCAGCCACAATGATTATCGCTATTCCAACAGGAGTTAAAGTCTTTAGCTGACTAGCTACCCTACATGGTGGTAACATCAAATGATCCCCAGCAATACTCTGAGCCTTAGGCTTCATTTTCTTATTTACAGTAGGAGGCCTAACAGGAATCGTCCTAGCCAACTCATCTCTAGACATTGTATTACACGACACATACTATGTAGTAGCCCATTTCCACTATGTACTTTCCATAGGAGCTGTATTTGCCATCATAGGAGGCTTTGTTCACTGATTCCCACTATTTTCAGGCTACACCCTAAACCTAACATGAGCTAAAATCCACTTTGTTATCATATTTGTTGGTGTCAACCTAACATTCTTCCCCCAACACTTCCTAGGCCTGTCCGGAATACCACGACGATATTCAGACTACCCCGACGCATATACAATATGAAATACTGTATCATCAATAGGCTCATTTATTTCACTAACAGCAGTAATACTAATAATCTTCATAATCTGAGAAGCATTTGCATCAAAACGAGAAGTTGACGTAGTAGAATTAACACCAACTAACCTTGAATGACTTCACGGATGTCCACCACCATACCACACATTTGAAGAGCCCGCATTCGTAAAAGTATAACCAAGAAAGGAAGGAATCGAACCCCCAAAAACTAGTTTCAAGCCAGCTCCATAACCTCTATGACTTTCTCAATAAGGTATTAATAAAACAATTATATAACTTTGTCGAAGTTAAATTATAGGTTAAAGCCCTTTATACCTTTTATGCCTTACCCAATACAACTAGGATTCCAAGACGCAACATCACCAATCATAGAAGAACTCTTACATTTCCATGACCACACACTAATAATTGTATTCCTAATTAGCTCTTTAGTTCTTTACATTATTACCCTGATGCTGACAACAAAATTAACCCATACAAGCACAATAAACGCACAAGAAGTAGAAACCGTATGAACAATCTTACCTGCTGTTATCCTAATTCTAATTGCACTACCCTCATTACGAATTTTATACATAATAGACGAAATCAACAACCCGCTCCTTACCATCAAAGCTATAGGTCACCAGTGATACTGAAGCTATGAGTATACAGATTACGAAGAACTAAATTTCGACTCCTATATAATCCCAACATCAGACCTCAAACCAGGAGAACTACGATTACTAGAAGTTGATAATCGACTCGTTCTACCAATAGAATTATCAATCCGCATACTAATCTCATCCGAAGACGTATTACACTCATGAGCCGTACCATCTTTAGGACTTAAAACAGACGCAATTCCAGGTCGCCTAAACCAAGCCACATTAATAGCCACACGGCCAGGCCTATATTACGGTCAATGCTCAGAAATCTGTGGATCAAACCACAGCTTCATGCCTATTGTACTTGAGCTAGTCCCCCTAAAACACTTCGAAGACTGATCTACCTCAATACTTTAATATCCTTGAGATGCTATAATAGCATTAACCTTTTAAGTTAAAGACTGAGAGTGTAATAAATCTCTCCTCAATGAATGCCTCAACTAGACACATCTACATGATTTATTACAATCCTATCAATATTACTATCACTATTCACCCTAATACAACTAAAATTCATTAAATTCAGCTCCTTCTCAACTCCCTATCCAACAACAGTAGAAAAAACAAAACACCTAACCCCTTGAGAAACAAAATGAACGAAAACCTATTTGCCTCATTCGCTACCCCTACCATAATAGGCCTCCCAATCGTTTTATTAATTATTATACTCCCAAGTCTCCTTTTCCCCACCCCTAAACGAATAATCACCAACCGAATGGTATCAATCCAACAATGACTAATTAACATGATCATAAAACAAATAATGAATATTCACAACCACAAAGGACGCACATGAACCCTTATATTAATTTCCCTCATCACATTCATTGGCACTACCAACCTGCTAGGCCTATTGCCACACACCTTTACACCCACTACACAACTCTCTATAAATTTAGGTATAGCTATTCCACTATGAGCAGGCGCAGTAGTAACAGGCTTCCGACACAAAACCAAAGCTTCACTAGCACACTTCCTACCACAAGGCACACCAATTCCACTAATTCCCATATTAATTATCATTGAAACCATCAGCCTATTCATCCAACCAATAGCCCTAGCTGTCCGACTCACAGCAAACATCACAGCAGGACACCTTCTAATTCATCTGATTGGAGGTGCCACATTAGCCTTAATATCAATTAGTCCAACAACAGCCTCAATCACATTTATCATCTTAGTCCTACTAACAATTCTAGAATTTGCAGTAGCCCTAATTCAAGCATACGTCTTCACACTACTAGTAAGCCTATACTTACACGACAACACATAATGACACACCAAACACATGCATATCACATAGTAAACCCAAGCCCTTGACCCCTAACAGGTGCTCTATCAGCTCTACTAATAACATCAGGCCTAATTATATGATTCCACTTTAATTCTTCCCTTTTATTAATACTAGGCTTGACCACTAACTTCTTAACTATATACCAATGATGACGAGACATTATCCGAGAAAGCACATTCCAAGGCCACCACACAACCATTGTACAAAAAGGCCTACGATATGGCATAATCCTATTCATTGTATCCGAAGTGTTCTTCTTTGCAGGTTTCTTCTGAGCCTTTTACCACTCAAGCTTAGCACCAACCCCAGAACTAGGAGGCTGCTGACCACCAACAGGAATTAACCCTCTTAACCCCCTAGAAGTACCTCTACTAAACACATCAGTCCTTCTTGCCTCAGGAGTATCAATTACATGAGCACACCACAGCCTAATAGAAGGCCACCGAAAACACATACTACAAGCCCTATTTATTACTATTGCCCTAGGCGTATACTTTACCCTCCTGCAAGCCTCAGAATATTATGAAGCACCATTCACAATCTCCGACGGCATCTACGGCTCCACATTCTTTGTAGCAACTGGATTCCACGGACTACATGTAATTATCGGCTCATCTTTCCTAATCGTTTGCTTCATGCGTCAACTAAAATTTCACTTCACATCTAGCCATCACTTCGGTTTCGAAGCCGCAGCTTGATACTGACACTTCGTAGACGTAGTTTGACTATTCCTATACGTATCCATCTATTGATGAGGCTCATGCCCTATTAGTATTAAATAGTACAGTTGACTTCCAATCAACTAGATTCGGTAAAAACCCGAAATAGAGCAATAAACATTACAATCACGTTATTCACCAACATATCCCTAGCCTCCTTATTAGTACTAATTGCATTCTGACTACCCCAATTAAACACATACACAGAAAAATCAAGTCCATACGAATGTGGATTTGACCCTATAGGATCAGCCCGCCTACCCTTCTCCATAAAATTCTTTCTAGTAGCCATCACATTCTTACTATTCGACCTAGAAATTGCACTACTACTTCCCCTCCCATGAGCCACACAAGCAAACACCATAACACCTATGTTAACAACAGCCTTGGTATTAATCCTACTCCTAGCCCTAGGTCTAGCCTACGAATGACTACAAAAAGGACTAGAATGAAACGAATATAGTAGCTAGTTTAATACAAAATAATTGATTTCGACTCAATAGACTATGATTAATCTCATAGCTACCAAATGCCATCAATCTACCTAAACATTATTATAGCATTCTCCATCGCCATAATAGGGGTACTAGTATATCGCTCACATATTATATCATCCCTACTATGTTTAGAAGGCATAATACTATCCCTCTTCATCCTAAGTACCCTTATAATTTTAAGCATGCACTTTACAATAGCTATAATAATACCAATCATTCTTATAGTATTCGCTGCCTGCGAGGCAGCAGTAGGACTGGCCCTGCTAGTCATAGTATCCAACACATATGGCCTAGACCACGTCCAAAATCTTAACCTCTTGCAATGCTAAAACTAATTATACCCACTATTATACTCATTCCTCTGACATGATTATCAAAAAAGAACATAATCTGAATTAACTCAACCACACACAGCATTCTAATTAGCTTAATTAGTCTTTCCATGCTTTTCCAAACAACAGACTCCAACATAAACTTCTCTCTAATATTTTTCGCGGACCCTCTATCAACACCACTTATTATTTTAACAACATGACTACTCCCTCTAATAATCATTGCCAGCCAATCTCACCTCACCAAAGAAACCACAACCCGTAAAAAACTGTACATCTCTATACTAATTGCACTCCAAGCACTCCTAATCATAACATTCTCTGCCACAGAACTAATTCTATTTTATATCTTATTTGAAGCCACACTAATCCCAACCCTTATTATCATCACACGATGAGGCAACCAAACAGAACGCCTAAACGCAGGATTCTATTTTCTATTCTATACATTAGCAGGATCCCTTCCCCTCCTAGTAATCCTACTATATATACATAACACAATAGGCTCACTAAACATACTACTCATCCAATATTTTCCCCAGACACTCACACACTCCTGAACAGCCAAACTTATATGACTAGCATGCATAATAGCATTTATAGTAAAAATACCACTATATGGCTTACACCTTTGATTACCAAAAGCACATGTAGAAGCACCAATCGCAGGATCAATAGTCTTAGCAGCCATCCTACTAAAACTTGGCGGATATGGCATGATACGAATCACAATAATCTTAGAACCAACTACAACATACATGTCCTATCCATTCATAATACTCTCTCTATGAGGCATAGTAATAACAAGCGCAATTTGCCTACGACAAACGGACCTGAAATCACTAATTGCATACTCATCTGTAAGCCACATAGCCCTAGTAATTATGGCTATCCTAATCCAAACACCCTGAAGCTACATAGGCGCAACAGCCCTAATAATCGCTCACGGTCTCACATCATCAATACTATTCTGTCTAGCAAACACCAATTATGAACGAACCCATAGCCGCACCATAATTCTAGCCCGAGGATTACAAACACTGTTACCCTTAATAGCCTCATGATGACTACTAGCTAGCCTAACTAACTTAGCCCTGCCCCCTTCAATTAACTTAATCGGAGAACTACTAGTAACCATAACAACATTCAAATGATCCAACCTAACCATTCTAGCCCTAGGTCTAAACATACTAATTACAGCCCTATACTCTCTATATATGCTCATTACTACACAACGAGGTAAATTCACCTACCATACCTACTCAATTAAACCAACATTCACCCGAGAAAATACCTTGATACTAATACACCTCCTACCTATCATACTACTATCAATCAACCCAAAAATTATTCTTGGACCCCTATACTGTGAATATAGTTTACCTAAAACTCTAGATTGTGAATCTAGCAACAGAATATAAAAATTCTTGTTCACCAAGAAAGAACCGCAAGAACTGCTAACTCTCGCCCCCATACTTAAAAATATGGCTTTCTTACTTTTATAGGATAACAGTAATCCACTGGTCTTAGGAACCAGAAACTTGGTGCAAATCCAAATAAAAGTAATTAACCTAATCATACCATTTTCTATTATTACTCTCACCATTCTAACTATCCCAATCATAACATCCTACACAAACAAATACAAAAACAAATCATACCCTCACCACGTTACAACAACCGTATCATATGCATTCATAACAAGCATAATTCCAACCACAATATTCCTGCTATCAAACCAAGACTCCTACATTTCAAACTGACATTGAATAACAATACAAACCATAAAACTATCACTTAGTTTTAAACTAGACTTCTTCTCAATTATCTTTGTCTCCGTAGCCCTATTCGTAACCTGATCAATCATAGAATTTTCACTATGATACATACATTCAGACCCCTACATCAACCGATTCTTCAAGTACCTACTACTATTCCTAATCACAATAATAATTTTAGTAACAGCTAACAACATATTTCAACTCTTCATTGGATGAGAAGGAGTAGGAATCATGTCATTTTTACTTATCGGTTGATGGTACGGACGAACAGACGCCAACACCGCAGCCCTCCAAGCAATTCTATACAACCGAGTCGGAGACATTGGCTTTATCTTAACAATAGCATGACTTCTCCTCCACCTAAACTCATGAGACCTCCAACAAATCTTCATACTCAAACCAACCAACTTTCTCCCACTATTAGGGCTACTAGTAGCAGCAGCAGGAAAATCAGCCCAATTTGGTCTACACCCATGACTCCCTTCAGCTATAGAAGGCCCCACCCCTGTCTCAGCACTACTTCACTCAAGTACTATAGTTGTAGCAGGTATCTTCCTACTAGTACGCTTCTACCCACTAATACAAAACAACCCAGCCATCCTAACAATAACCCTATGCTTAGGCGCCATCACCACCTTATTCACCGCAATCTGCGCCCTAACACAAAACGACATCAAAAAGATCATCGCCTTCTCAACTTCTAGCCAACTAGGCCTCATAATAGTAACCATTGGCATTAATCAGCCCCATTTAGCCTTTCTACATATTTGCACACATGCATTCTTCAAAGCCATATTATTCATATGCTCTGGATCAATCATCCACAGCCTAAACAACGAACAAGATATTCGAAAAATAGGCGGTTTACTAAAAGCAATACCATTCACATCATCATGCCTAATAATCGGAAGTCTCGCATTAACAGGAATGCCATTCCTAACAGGTTTCTACTCAAAAGACCTGATCATTGAATCAGCCAACACATCTTACTCAAACGCCTGAGCCCTCTTAATCACTCTACTTGCCACCTCATTCACAGCATCATACAGCACACGGCTGATCTATTTCTCTTCCCTAGGACCACCACGATTCCCGCCCCTCATCACTATTAATGAAAATAACTCCAATCTCCTAAAACCAATTAAACGTTTAGCCCTAGGAAGCATTTTCGCAGGCTTCCTAATCTCCAACTATATTCCACCCCTAATCACACCACAAACAACAATACCTTCATACATAAAACTATCAGCACTAGCCGTAACAATCATAGGATTCATAATCGCCATAGAACTAAGCAACATCACACTAAACCTAAAACCACAACACCCAAGCCCCCTTCACTCATTTTCCTCCCTATTAGGACATTATCCTAACATTATTCACCGTACAGCCCCCTATTACGCCCTAACAATAAGCCAAAACCTAGCATCCCTAACAGACATTATCTGACTAGAAAAACTAGCCCCAAAAAGCCTATCACAAATACAACTTTCAGCCTCCATAATTACATCCAATCAAAAAGGACTGATCAAACTATACTTCCTATCATTCATTATCTCAATAACACTAGCCATTATACTAATCATTTAACGACCACGAGTAATCTCAATTACAATAAAAATACTAACAAATAAAGACCACCCAGCCAAAATTACTAACCATCCTCCATAAGTATACAACGCAGACCCACCAACATAATCCTCACGAACAACATCCACCCCACATCCCCCCAAGACAACTCAATCTTCCATATCCTTTAATCCACAAGAAACCAACCCTACCTCACCATCAACAACCATTCAAACAATTACAGCAACCTCTGCCAACAACCCAACAAATAATGCACTCAAAATAACCACATTAGAACCCCAAGCCTCAGGGTACTCCTCTGTAGCCATAGCAGTAGTATAACCAAACACTACCAACATACCTCCTAAATAAACCAAAAAAACTATTAACCCTAAAAAAGATCCCCCTAAACCCATAACAATACCACAACCTACCCCTCCACCAACAATCAACCCCAACCCCCCATAAATAGGAGACGGCTTTGAAGAAAAGCCAATAAAACTAATTACAAAGACGACACTTAATAAAAAAACTATATATATCATTATGTTCCAGCATGGGACTAACCACGACCAATGATATGAAAAACCATCGTTGTATATTCAACTACAAGAACTAATGACCAACATCCGCAAAAACCACCCACTCCTAAAAATCGTCAACCAATCATTCATTGACCTACCTGCACCAACAAGCATCTCAGCATGATGAAACTTCGGCTCATTACTGGGCATCTGCCTAGCAATACAAATTCTTACAGGCCTATTCCTAGCAATACACTACACATCAGACACCATAACAGCCTTTTCATCTGTAACTCACATCTGCCGAGACGTAAACTACGGCTGATTAATTCGATATCTACACGCCAACGGCGCATCTCTATTCTTTATATGCCTTTACCTCCACATTGGCCGAGGCTTGTACTACGGCTCATACACTTTCCTAGAAACTTGAAACATCGGAATTATCCTACTATTCACCGTCATAGCTACAGCATTTATAGGCTACGTCCTACCATGAGGACAAATATCATTCTGAGGGGCCACAGTAATTACCAACCTACTGTCCGCCATCCCCTACATTGGAACTGACCTAGTAGAATGAATCTGAGGTGGTTTCTCAGTAGACAAAGCAACTCTAACACGATTCTTCGCCTTCCACTTTATCCTACCATTTATTATCACAGCACTCGTAGTAATCCACCTATTATTCCTACACGAAACAGGATCAAACAACCCCACAGGTATCTCATCAAACATAGACACAATTCCATTCCACCCGTACTATACAATTAAAGACATTCTAGGTCTAATTCTCATACTCCTGCTTCTAATAACATTAGTTCTATTTTACCCAGACCTATTAGGAGACCCAGACAACTACACCCCAGCAAACCCACTAAATACCCCACCCCATATTAAACCAGAATGATATTTTCTATTTGCCTACGCAATCCTACGATCCATCCCAAACAAACTAGGAGGAGTATTGGCCCTAGTTTGCTCAATCCTCGTTCTTGCCATCATCCCTCTACTCCACACAGCAAAACAACGAAGCCTTATATTCCGGCCAATTAGCCAATGTCTATTTTGACTCCTAGCAGCCAACCTAATAATCCTCACATGAATCGGAGGCCAACCAGTCGAACACCCGTTTATTATCATCGGACAAGTAGCATCCATTTCATACTTCACAATCATCCTGGTCCTAATACCAATCGCAGGCCTAATCGAGAATAAACTCATAAAATGAAGACGTCCTAGTAGTATAAATATTACCATGGTCTTGTAAACCATAAATGAAGAACCTCTACTTCCTAGGACAACTCAAGGAGGAAGTACTACATCTACCCCACCATCAACTCCCAAAGCTGACATTCTAATTAAACTACTCCTTGAACATTAACATGCACAATACATANNCAAACATAGCGCTACTTCAGCGCTATGTAATTCGTGCATACATCTATTTACCCCATACATATCATTATATACTAACTATTATTAATCTTACATAGCACATCCTATGTATAATCACACATACATCTATTTACCCCATACATATCATTATATACTAACTATTATTAATCTTACATAGCACATCCTATGTATAATCATACATACACCTATCTACCCCATGCATATCACCACCAAACAAAACCTATACACAAGACATAACGAATATCAAGTGCTAACCGTACACTGATCATCTCCAATCAAAATTCTTATTCACCAACTCCCGAGAAACCAGCAACCCGCCAGGCAGGGATCCCTCTGCTTGCTCTGAGCCCATAACTCGTGGGGGTTTCTATAAGTGAAACTTTATCTGGCATCTGGTTCTTTCTTCAGGGCCATCTCACCTAAAACCGTCCACTCGTTCCCCTTAAATAAGACATCTCGATGGACTTATGCCATATTAAACCGTGACCTTGCATCCCCTTATCTGTCATACATTTGGTACCTTTTTTTTTGGGGGGGGGGAAATCGCACCGACTCACCTATGGCCTACGCCGGCCTCGACGCAGTCAATTAAATTGTAGCTGGACTTCGAATGCACGTTATTTACCCGCATACATTGAGTTCATGGTATTATTCAGTCAATGGTTACAGGACATAAAAATTTTTACGCCTTTCGCGCATACGCATACGCATACGCATACGCATACGCATACGCATACGCATACGCATACGCATACGCATACGCATACGCATACGCATACGCATACGCACAATTTACTAAATACTATTTCCTCTTGCCAAACCCCCCCCTACCCCCCCCGCAAACAAGCCAAAATTTAAGTATCACTTTTAACCTTGCCAAACCCCAAAAACAAGACGGCGACACTAAAATCTACTATAGCTCAGCGAGTAATCCCTATACATACTATACACTATCCACCCAAACCCATACATCAACTAAAAATAGAATTAAACACACATTTAAATCTTATAATAACTCACCAGAAAATACAATTAAATTTATATGCAAAAATTCTCCACACATTTAAATTTTATCGTGATTTTTTTAATTTTTTTTTTTCACTGAAAAAATAGAATAAAATTCACACATTTAAATTTTATCGTGATTTTTTTTNNATTTTCTCTACTGAATAACAAATTTAAACTTACATA